TATTTCATTCTATTTCACTTCCTAGCACTTCCTATCATTAATATCCATCCCTTTGGTCTTATTGCCATAAGAGATGTCGTTTATAGTCTATCTCTTTCTATATATGGAAAGTCAAGAAATTCTCATCGAAACATCGAGAAATTGTGCATATAGAAAACTCTAAAGAAAGAAAAAAAGGAGACCCATGCCATGATTTTCAAATCTTTTCTACTTAGTAGTCTAAGTTTCTCGATGAGGATAATGTAGTCTAAGTTTCTCGAGGAGGATAATTAATTCGGTCGTTGTGGTCGGACTCTATTATGGATTTCTAACCACATTCTCCATAGGTCCCTCTTAGATCTTCTTTCTCCAATCTTGGGTTAAGGAAGAAGGAGATATTCGCGACTACTGGCGGTTTCATTATGGGGCAGCTCATGATCTTCATATCGATCTATTATCCACCTCTGCATCTATTCTTTCTTAGCTAAACGGGTGGAAGATCCATCCAATTTGGTTATATCATGGACTCGAAAAACGGATCTGAATGTGACTGAAATGCACGATCTTCACAGGTATCACTTTTCACGATACCTAAACCTAAAAGGTGGAATAGCGATTTTCGAACCATTTCCTATAAGAGAATGGTTTCCATTACTTTGAGAAATGGATTCTATATCAAACTATAGCTATTGCATTAAAGAAGAAAAGAAACTAATAGAAGTCGAAGACGCGGAATGGTAGTGAATAGAGAAAAAGATTCTTCTGATTTTCTTGTTCCTGAAAATATTCTATCTATCTCCTAGACGCCGTAGAGAATTGAGAATTTTCATGTCTTTCAATTCTCGTACTCGTAATTGGAAAGTTACGGAAGGAGATACATCATTTTGCAATGAAAACAACATAAAAAACTCTGGACAATTTCGAAATCAGACCAAGCGTCTTAATACATATGCAAAAAAATTCATTATTGGCCCACCATTGATTACAAGATTTAGCTTTTATGAATCGCTATTGGTTTGATACGAGTAATGGTAGTCGTTTCAGTATGTTAAGGATACAGATGTATCCACAATTCATTTAGAGTTACTTAATAGCCTATTTCTTATACTATATCTCTATCCCGTGAAATATCTCTATCCCGTGAAATTCTCGAGCCGAAAGATGGATGCATATGCTGTGTTTCATTTTGCTAAATGATATCAATTAAATGGTATATCAATTCTATAAATTGGATATAGCAATAAATAAATCAGCAAAATTCTTTTATTTTAGATAGAAGAAATGTTTCTTCTATCTAAAATAAAAGAATGTACCCTTCTATCCAAATCCAATTTGCATCGATAAAATAAATCCAAATTCCAGATTCCAGCAGTAGATGAATAATTGCAAATTTTTGTGTGTACGAGATTAGAATAACTTCAAAATAACTGACATAATTTTTTATTTTTCCTGATCAGAAAAATACATGAAAAAGAAAGGAGGTAGAAAAATTTTTTGATTTATGGTTAAAGAAGAAAAACAAGAAAACAGGGGTTCTGTTGAATTTCAAGTATTCAGTTTCACCAATAAGATACGGAGACTTGCTTCACATTTGGAATTACACAAAAAAGATTTTTCATCGGAAAGAGGTCTACGAAGACTTTTGGGAAAACGTCAACGTTTGCTGGCTTATTTGGCAAAGAAAAATAGAGTACGTTATAAGAAATTAATCAGTCAGTTGGATATTCGGGAGAAGTAATTTAATCGTTCGAATTTTTTTCTTATTTTATTAGTAGTCTTATAGTAGTCTTAGATTTTGCATTTTGATGAGCCTCGTTTTGAGGAATTCATGGAATAATCCATTTTCATGGAAAAAAGAATAAGAACAAGGATACATAACATAAAAAAAAGAATAGATAAGACGATATTCGCCCTCCCCCTACATATTTAATTTCTTCTCCTATACAAAAACCAGCAAGACCTACTCCATTGGTAATTCCATCAATGACACCTTTATCGAAAAAATACGTTAGTTCGGCCAATCTTCTTATACCCAAGATAAAGACCCTAGTATAGAAAATATCTATATAACCACGATTATATGACCAGCTGTATATCTTTTTTTTTACTTCATCCAAAAAGTTCTTTTTGGGATTCCCTTTTACAAGAGAATTTATAAAATTCAAATTCTGAAAAAAAGAATAAGTGGATCCATAGAAGATATATGCTATGAATAGACCAAAAATTGCTAAACTTACAGAAGAAATTGCATTAGTGATAAATTCATATGAATTTATGGAAGAATTAGAACTTTCCTGGAAAAAGTTTATTGAAGGAGTTAGCCACTTTGATAATATGGTTAACTCCGATATTCCATTACCCTTTATTTCATTATCAAAATGGATTCCTATGGATCCAACGAACAAAGTAAAAAGTTGTAATATAAGAAGAGGAAATAGCATAGTATTTCCCGTTTCATGAGGATATACAAAAGTGTTTTTAGCTCCAAAGGGAGTACTAAAGGATCCTATCTTATTTCTTGTATTACCAGGAATTTCGGGTATATTTTGTGAAAAAAAAGAAACTCCACTCTTCATTGTTGATAAAACAAAATTCCTATTGACTCCTTTGGATATGCCTTTTCCCCATAAGGATATTGAATACAACGAACCCTCCTTAGTACTGCTGTAATTTTGAAAATGAACACGCAAATAGCCATCAAAAGTAAGTAAATATATTCGAAACATATAAAATGCAGTTAATCCTGCAGTAAAAGAAGCTATTATTCCAAAAAAGGGTGAATATAACCAACTATTACTCAGGATTTCATCTTTGGACCAGAAGCAAGCAAGAGGGGGAATACCACAAAGAGAAAGTGTACCACATAAAAAAGTAGTTCTTGTAATTGGAACGTATTTTCTTAAACCACCCATAAGAACCATATTCTGACTTTTATCTGGTGAATATCCAACAAGAGGTTCCATTGAATGAATAATGGATCCAGATCCTAAGAACAATAAAGCTTTCGAATAAGCATGAGTGATCAAATGGAATAAAGCAGCTTGATAAGAACCCATACCTAGGGCTAACATCATATAACCCAATTGAGACATTGTAGAATAGGCTAAGCTTCTTTTAATATCTCTCTGAGCAAGAGCTAAAGTGGCTCCTAAGAAGAGTGTTATTGTACCTACTAAAGAAATAAAACTCATTATCAAGGGTAGGGATATGAAAAGAGGAAGAAGTCGAGCTAGAAGAAAAATCCCCGCAGCAACCATAGTTGCTGCGTGTATAAGAGCCGAAATGGGAGTGGGTCCTTCCATAGCATCGGGTAACCATACGTGAAGAGGGAATTGTGCAGATTTTGCAACTGCACCAAGGAATAATAAAAAAGCACACAAAGTAGTAAGTAAGGAATTAACCCCATTATTAGGAATCCAGTTATTAGCAATTTTGAACAAATCTCGAAACTCTAAACTACCTGTTATCCAAAAAAAACCTAAAATTCCTAATAACAGACCAAAATCCCCTACACGATTAGTTACAAAAGCTTTTTGGCAAGCACTCGCTGCAATTGGTCGTGTAAACCAAAAGCCTATCAATAAATAGGAACACATTCCGACAAGTTCCCAAAAAAAATAAATTTGTATCAAATTGGAACTAGTAACCAACCCCAACATGGCAGTATTAAAAAAACTTATATAAACAAAAAATCTCAAATATCCTTCATCGTGAGACATATAATCATCACTATAAATAAGAACCAAGATTCCTACAGTAGTAATTAGTATTAACATAATAGACGTAAGGGGGTCGATCAAGTATCCAAATTCTAAGGAAAAATCATTATTGATGGTCCAAGACCATAGATATTGATAGATGGAACTTCCATTTATTTGTTGAATAGACAGGTGAACTGAGAATACCAGAGCTATACTTAAGAGTAAAATACTAGGAAAAGCCCATATGCGTCGAAGATTTTTTGTTGCTGTCGGAATAAGAAAAAGTCCAAATCCCATTGACATAATAACTGGAAGTGGGAGAAGAGGGATTACCCAGGCATATTGATATGTATGTTCCATAAGAAAAGAAATAGCAATTTTTAGTTGAAATTTTTCTATAAAATAGAATTGTTTCCGATTCACCAAACCTACTCTTATCTCTCTCTAAAGGAATTCAAAAAACAAAATAAGAATAAGAAAAAATACAGGAATTCCGGACTTTTCCAAATTTCTCTCATTAAAATATTTAAAAAGTGAATCAAAGAATTTCGTTATCTAGTTATTAGTTAAAAAAATATTTATTAATAAAATACAAAAAAACATTGAATCATTTTACTTTCTATTCATTTTTGTATTTCTTTCTCTTAAAATAAAGGAGCTCTCTTGTTTCGTAATTGATTGATTGAATTCCAAAGAAAACCTATATTTATAGTATAGGAAATTCTCGAATATTGCTTACTTCATATAAAACGGAAATCCTAATGACTAGAATTCTCTAAGTTTTAGAATGTCTTGTTTAAGAGACTAAGTATTTTTTTTTATTGGAATTCAATTATGAAATACCGTTCTGAACTTAATTAACGAATTGAATTTTACCTTCTTTTTATCTCCCCATCTTATATGAGGGCTTATCCCCCATACCATATATTTATATATGGAGTATATTTGATATATAAATTGATTTAAATAGAAAGCCTTTAAAAACTCTTGTCTTACCCACATTAGACAAAATGAACTAAAAAAGAATTTCGAATTTCAGTATCTTTCAGTATCTAAGTATAAATACTAAGAAAAAACAGAAAGAAGGATTGATTTTCGGCAATAGATGTCTTTCACATACAACTAGAAAAAAGTAATCCCTTTTTAAATGGCAGTTCCAAAAAAACGCACTTCGATGTCAAAAAAGCGTATTCGTAAAAATCTTTGGAAGAAAAAGACTTATTTTTCCATAGTACAATCTTATTCTTTAGCAAAATCAAGATCATTTTCTAGCGGCAACGAGCATCCAAAACCAAAAGGTTTTTCTGGGCAACAAACAAATAATAAGGTTTTGGAATAATCTGAATTGAACTATCCCAACCCAAAGAAATTCCAATTATTTAATATGAATGAATAATTCGGATTAATTAACGAATGTACTTTTATGTGTCGAATTCCTCGGTACAATATTCTTAGAACGAATCCCTCTGTTATCCATTATATAGAACAAAAGTTTTTGGTATATTGTGTCCTCAGTATTCTTTTCCTAGCAAAGAACTTTTTTTTGGTAATAGAATCCTCATATTTTTTTTTTTGAGGATTCTATTACCAAAAGTAGACTATTCTTGCAATAGGACTTACAACCTCTACCTATCTTATCCAATCTTATCCAAAATTCCCATATAAATGAGTTTAGAACCGGTAAATCATATTAATAAGAGCGTAAAGACTTTCATTCTATAAATTTTTCTAAAATACAAAATTCTTTGTAGTTAATGATGAAATTCTAATGTTCCTAAATTCTATGGCCTCTCCCAGTCTCGACGATTCGCGAGAAAATAACTATTATTCTTTTAAGTTAACTATTATTTTAAGTTAGCCGCCATGGTGAAATTGGTAGACACGCTGCTCTTAGGAAGCAGTGCTCAAGCATCTCGGTTCGAGTCCGAGTGGCGGCAGTCTAGAAAAAGAATACAATAGATTAGAAAATGGATTCAATTCGAAATTTCCAATTTTGTAATGGGACCTTATCCTTATGCTATTTGCAACTTTAGAACATATACTAACTCATATCTCTTTCTCAACCATTTCAATTGTGATTACGATTCATTTGATAACCTTATTAGTTCGTGAACTTAGGGGATTACGTGATTCGTCAGAAAAAGGAATGATAACAACTTTTTTCTCTATAACAGGATTCTTAGTTTCTCGTTGGGTTTCTTCGGGACATTTTCCATTAAGTAATTTAGATGAGTCATTGATCTTCCTTTCATGGGCTCTGTATATTCTTCATACTATTCCTAAGATACAGAACTCGAAAAATGATTTAAGCACAATAACTACACCAAGTACTATTTTAACGCAAGGCTTTGCCACGTCGGGTCTTTTAACTGAAATGCATCAATCCACAATACTAGTACCTGCTCTACAATCTCAGTGGTTAATGATGCATGTCAGTATGATGTTACTAAGCTATGCAACTCTTTTGTGCGGATCCTTATTATCCGCCGCTCTTCTAATCATTAGATTTCGAAAGAATTTCGATTTCTTTTCTAAAAAGAAAAAAAATGTTTTAAGTAAAACATTTTTCTTTAGTGAGATTGAATATTTATATGCAAAAAGAAGTTCTTTTAAAAACACCTCTTTTCTCGCATTTCCAAATTATTACAAATATCAATTAACTGAGCGTTTGGATTTTTGGAGTTATCGTGTCATTAGTCTAGGGTTTACTCTTTTAACCATAGGTATTCTTTGTGGAGCAGTATGGGCTAATGAGGCATGGGGATCCTATTGGAATTGGGATCCTAAGGAAACTTGGGCTTTTATTACCTGGACCATATTTGCAATATATTTACATAGTAGAACAAATCAAAATTGGAAGGGTACGAATTCTGCACTTGTAGCTTCGATAGGATTTCTTATAATTTGGATCTGCTATTTTGGTATCAATCTATTAGGAATAGGTTTACATAGTTATGGTTCATTTACATTACCATCTAAATGATTACATAACATAAAACCTTCATTTTATGAAGGTTTTTTCCTTTTTTGTTTGATTTGAGAACCCCTTGAAAAGACGGTCAAGGGGTTCTCAAAAATTCGAGATAGATCTAATTAGACTTTTTTCCTTTTTTATTTATGAATTTTATGTTTTTTCCACTATGGAATATAGAGCGGACTAGTTAAAAAAAAAGAAAATCCTATTTAGGATAATAATTGTATAATAGAGCCTCTACCCTGTCAACAGATAGCGAGAGAACAAAATCTGGATAAATACCAATTCCTATTACTGGTAAAAAGATACAGATTAAAAGAAAGAGTTCCCGTGGTCCAGAATCCACAAAATTTTCGTTTGGAACATTAAATAGCTTGTATCCATAGAACATCTGGCGTAACATAGATAATAAATAAATAGGAGTTAATATCATTCCAATTGCCATTACAAAAGTAATTAGCATTTTTGGCATTAACATAAATTTAGGACTAGTAATTAGCCCAAAAAATACTACTAATTCGGCAACAAAACCGCTCATTCCTGGCAAGGCAAGAGAAGCCATTGAAAAGCTACTAAACATGGTAAAAATTTTTGGCATTGGAATAGATATTCCCCCCAGTTCTTCGAGATAAACAAGACGCACTCTATCACAAGCCGTTCCCGCCAAGAAAAAAAGTGTAGCACCGATAAATCCGTGGGATAATATTTGTAAAAAAGCTCCATTTAGTCCAATGTTGGTTATGGAACCAATTCCTATAATTATGAAACCCATGTGAGATACGGAGGAGTAGGCTATTCTTTTTTTGAAATTTCGTTGACCAAGAGAAGTTGAAGCTGCATAGATTATTTGCACCGCTCCTATTATTACCAACCAGGGGGAAAATAGATAATGAGCATGAGGTAACAATTCCATATTGATCCGAATCAATCCGTATGCTCCCATCTTTAATAGAATTCCGGCTAAAAGCATACATGTACTGTAATGCGCTTCCCCATGGGTATCTGGTAACCACGTATGTAGAGGTATAATCGGCAATTTGACAGCATAAGCAATAAGGAAACCAAAATACAGTAGTATTTCTAATGTTGCAGGGTATGATTGATTAATCAATTTTTCCAAATCGAATCCGGGTTCATTGGCACCATATAACCCCATACCCAGAACTCCAATTAAGAAAAAAATGGAACCGCCTGCAGTATACAAAATAAACTTGGTAGCTGAATACAGACGCCTCTTTCCCCCCCACATGGATAAAAGTAAGTAAACAGGGATTAATTCTAACTCCCACATGATAAAAAAAAGTAAAAGGTCTCGTGAAGAAAATAATCCTATTTGACCGCTATACATTGCTAGCATCAGGAAATAGAATAATCGCGAATTCCGGGTAACCGGCCAAGCCGCTAAAGTAGCTAAAGTAGTGATAAATCCTGTCAATAAAATAGATCCTAATGAAAGTCCATCGATTCCCAATCTCCAGTGGAAATCCAAAACATCTATCCATTTAGAATCCTCCCTTAATTGGATTAAGGGATCCTCCAATTGGAAATGATAACAGAATGCATAAGTCATTAAAAGGAATTCTAATAAACAAATAGATATAGTATACCACCTAACGATTTTATTTCCTTTATGAGGTAAAAAGAAAATAAATGAACCTGCAAATATCGGCAAAACAACAAGTATTGTTAACCAAGGAAAATAACTCATGATAAAGTAATAAAGACAAGATACGTTTTGACCAGAAAAGCCCATGCTCGATTATTTCGAGCACAGGCTTCTTCGGTAAAGAGGAATCAGACGATTCAAGTGGAGTTTTTTGTAACGTATCAATAAGATAGAGCCATGCTGCGGGTTGTTTCAGGCCCTAAATAAACGCGGACACTTAAAAAATCTGTTGGGCAGGCGGATTCGCATCTCTTACAACCCACACAATCTTCGGTTCTCGGCGCGGAAGCAATTTGCTTGGCTTTACATCCATCCCAAGGTATCATTTCTAATACATCTGTTGGACAAGCTCGTACACATTGAGTGCATCCTATACATGTATCATAAATTTTTACAGAATGTGACATTGGATCTCTAAATTTTCCTTTTCAACATAAAAAATTTCGATCTGGTAAAAATGAAATTAGTACTATATAAATTAGATATATTGTAGACACCAGACGAAGCAATGGTTTATCCAAACTTTAACAAATAGTGCAATATATTTCTTAATCTGTTTGTGAGAAAGCATGAAAAGAGCTAAGAGACTTGAATTTAAGAATTCAACAGTAAAAATTATACGAATTCTACATACTAATTTGAATTAGCCAATAAATTGGGTATCATCTTTTCTTTCAATATAAATTATTGCAATATTCAAATTGCAATATCAATGAATTGCAAAAATGCAATATTCAAATATTCAATAAGTAAAAAAGAATACTCAGAAATAACCTACTCAAAAAATGGATATTATTAAATATTAATAAGAAAATAAGATTAGATTTCTATTCATCTTAATGTTCTGTATTATTATATATGCGCCTTTGTTTAGAGGATTCTATGTCTAATTATTCAAAAAATGAGATTGATTGATACGAGTTGATTTCCTGTTACGATGGATAGAAGAAAGAATGGATAGTCCAATAGCAGCTTCAGCAGCCGCAAGGGCTATAACAAAAATTGCGAAAATGTCTCCTTTTAATTGGCGACTATCAAATAGATCAGAAAATGTTACGAGATTTAGATTAATTGAATTCAGTATAAGTTCAAGACATATTAGAGCTCTAACCATGTTTCGGCTTGTGATCAATCCATAGATACCAATCGAAAATAAATAGACACTCAAAAAAAGTACATGCTCAAACATCATTAACTAACTCCTTATCAATCTCGATTCATTTCAATATGAGGACAAGAATTGAACCGATTCAATTAATTAGAATAGAATAATTACGCAACAAAAGGGAAAAGAATGTATTTGTTGTGTTGGCAGTAGATTGTTTTACTAAATCAAAATTGTGATTCTTTAGTTATTTATTTTATATTTGAAATTCTAAGAATTTTTACTCATTCTAAGTATTTCTTATTGTCGAGCCATAGTAATTGCACCTATTAAAGAAACTAGAAGAATTAGGGAAATGAGTTCAAACGGAAGATAAAAATCGGTTGCTAAATGAATCCCAATTTGTTGAACGTTATTTATGAGACCCTGTTCTACTATTTGGTTTGATCTTGTAGTCCAAAGAATTCCATACCACGACGTATCTGGGATAGTAGTCATTAGTGAAAAAGGAATAGTTATACAAACGAGTAAAGTAAACCCATCTCCAATAGTCCAATAATTCTTATCTTTAGACCACTCTGAGCCGTTTACAAACATTACAGCAAATATGATCAAGACATTTATGGCTCCCACATAAATAAGAAGTTGTGCGACAGCTACAAAGTAGGAATTCAATAAAAAATAGAATAAGGATATACAAACAAGAACTAATCCCAGTGAAAAGGCCGAATAAATTGGGTTGGTAAGTAATACTACTCCTAGACCCCCTAGTAGAAGAACAAATCCCCCAAATAGCACAAGAATCTCGTGTATTGGTCCAGGTAAATCCATTATGGATAAGAAGAAATTTATAGTATAAAATTTTTCATGAACTGACTAAAACTAAAAGATTCAAGGAAGGGAAAAGGTATTAGGATATTTTTTTGTATATGTATATAAGTTGTTAAGCAGTAGTTATTCTTTTTTCGTTATAGTATAGTTTAGTAAAAATGGATTTTTCTAACAAAAAAAATCCTAATACCTAGTAATCAGTAATCGTTCTTGAATTCCAAGATTTTTCTTCGTCTATTTGACTTTGAGGCGAATTCCTAATTGTTTGAATTGTGTAATCTCCCATTATGGAGATTGGTAACCGACTCAAAGCAATTTGATTGTAATTCAATTCATGACGATCATAAGTAGAAAGTTCATATTCTTCAGTCATTGATAAACAATTTGTCGGACAGTATTCAACACAGTTACCACAAAATATACAAACTCCGAAATCAATACTATAATTAAGCAATTGTTTCCTTTTAATATCTTTTTCAAATCTCCAATCCACAAGGGGTAGATCTATCGGGCATACGCGAACACATACTTCACAAGCAATGCATTTATCAAATTCAAAGTGTATTCGCCCCCGGAAACGCTCCGATGTAATTGATTTTTCATAAGGGTAGTGAATCGTTATAGGGAAACGATTTGTGTGGGATAAGGTAATTATGAAACCTTGACCAATGTATCTTGCGGCGCGTATTGTTTGTTGACCATAACTAATGAACCCAGTTAGCATAGGGAACATATTCTAAATATATATGAAAAAGGTATGTTTCTTTCTCTTGTTTGAGAGAACTTTTGTGTTGAAAATATTCTTACTCTTATTGTATTATCTTATTTATAGTGAAACTAGTTGGGAAGAAGTTGTTAATAAGAGATTGCCCAGAGAAATAGGTAAAAGAAATTTCCATCCAAGATTTAATAACTGATCCATTCTCATCCTGGGTAAAGTCCATCTTATTGTGATAGAAATAAAGAGAAATAAATAAGCTTTAGTTAATGTAATAAAGATACCTACTACCATTTCCAAAATTCCAATTATTTTATTCATTTGGAAAAACCCCAAAAAGGATATATAGGGAATAGAGAAATTCCACCCCCCTAAGTATAGAACAGTTACAAATAAAGAGGAAACTAATAAATTTAGGTAAGAAACAAGATAAAATAAACCATATTTAATACCAGAATATTCGGTTTGATAACCTGCTACTAATTCTTCCTCCGCTTCTGGTAAATCAAAGGGTAATCTTTCACATTCTGCCAAAGAAGAAATTAGAAAAACTAGAAAACCTATAGGCTGACGCCAAAGATTCCATCCAAAAAAACCATATTTGGACTGTGCTTCAACTATATCAACTGTACTTGAACTGTTAGATAATCATAGTCGGTGATAACATCACAGTTCCCACCGCTATTCCAAAACCGTACATGAAACCTTAGCTTCATACGGCTCCTCTATGATCAGAAAAAGGGAAAGGATTGTTTCATTTCGGTATTATCCCCTGGGCATAGATAGAATTAGGTAAGATAAAATAGATTGGAAAGGCCCAAATTAGACCAAAGCAATTCCGTCTGCTAGAATAACAAAAAAGCGCTTCCGAATTGATCTCATCCTTTATATAATAAAATAAAAAATTTTTCTTTGTTCGGTAATAACTTAATATTGGAATAAAACACTCGTTATAGCAATTAATAAATGGAAAGAATTGGGCATTAGTTCATGAGGAATTCTGTATGAATAGGGATAAAGAATAAATAAAGATCCTTTTTTGTATTGCATTCCATATCTTTTGTCCTATTCTTCTTTTCCGGGGAAGGGTATACTTAAAAAGAAAAAAGAATAAAGGGTTAATTCGTTCTTGATAGCCATTTCTTTAACAAGTGAATGGGAACATACTCTAGACCGGAATCCAAAGAAAGTACTACTTGATCATTTCCACCAATTTCAAGTCCTTATTACGATTCCTTTTATGAGGAAAAATGTCTAATGATTTAGATTCTCTCATTACTAATCCTGTATGTACTTTAGTGTTTCTAACCCCTCACTAACTTTTGATGGATTGTCTTATGGTTATAAGTTATAGTAATAACTTAAAATATTCTAGTAATGGAATTCCATATTGCGAATCCTTTATTCTTGCCCGCTTCAAGATATGATGACTAATCAAACAATCTCAACCTTGGGGTAAAGAGTTTACACTGCTTATGTTTACTGGAACTTTTTTCTTGTACGTAGGAAATGAGATTTTGTATTTTTACTACAAATTAATAAGCTGTTTTGTTTCACTCATATAGCTATCTAGTTTAACTTACCAACTCGAATACAGAATAAGCAAAGGAAGATAAGCATTCAATGTATTTTAGAGGAAAAAGATCCTATTTTAACGAATCACACGTAGAGATATTGCTAGGACACAAAAAGTTAATGGTATTTCATAACTAATAGATTGAGCAGCCGCTCGTAGACCTCCTGAAAAAGAATATTTATTATTTGAGCTATATCCCGCCATGAGAAGACCAATAGGAGCAATACTTGAAATGGCAATCCATAAAAAAACACCAATACTAAGATCAGCTAAAACAAAATGATATCCCAAAGGGATCACTAAAAAACTTAATAAAATGGATATGACTGCTATAGAGGGACCAATGCTAAATAAGGGAATCTCTCCTCGGGATGGGAGGATATCCTCTTTCAAAAGTAGCTTAGTTCCATCTGCTATAGCTTGAAGGAGTCCCAGGGGGCCAGCATATTCTGGACCAATACGTTGTTGTATCGATGCGGATATTTCTCTTTCTAACCACACAATTACGAGTACTTCTATTGTGATTCCCAGTAGGAGGGTCAAAATGGGTAGAATCCATACCAGTCCGTAGACTTCTTTTAATAATTCCGATTTCGAAAAAGAATTGATAGTTTCTACCTCTACCCTATCTATTATCATTTCAACGATCAACTTCCCCCATAATGATATCTATACTACCTAATATCGTCATGATATCAGCCAATTTCATTTTTTTAACTAGCTGAGGAAGAATTTGTAAATTAATAAAACCAGGTGGACGAATTTTCCATCTCCAGGGGAAAAGGCTATCATCTCCTACCAGATAAATTCCTAATTCACCTTTTGGAGCTTCTACTCTTACATAAAGCTCTTGCTTTGATAATTCAAAATTGGGCGAAGGTTTTTTACCAAGAAATCGATATTCAAAATCATTCCATTCGGAATTCTTTGCTTTCTTAAAGCGTCGGGCTTCTAAATTCTCATAAGGTCCTCCAGGAATTTTCTCTACAGCCTGTTGAATAATTTTTATGGATTCCTTCATTTCACTGATTCGTACTAAATAGCGAGCTAACGAATCTCCTTCTTTTTGCCATTGTACTTTCCAATCGAATTGATTGTAAGACTCATAAGAATCAATTTTACGAAGATCCCATTGTATTCCAGAAGCTCGTAACATTGGGCCCGATAAGCCCCAATTTACAGCTTCTTCTCCGCTAATAAAACCGACTCCTTCAACTCGTTCTAAAAAAATAGGATTTTGTGTAATAAGTTGTTGATATTCAACAACTCCTCGTAAAAAATAATCACAGAAATCTAAACATTTATCCATCCATCCATAAGGTAGATCGGCGGCTACTCCTCCGATGCGAAAGTAATTATGCATCATTCGCATACCTGTAGCAGCTTCAAATAGATCATATATCAATTCTCTCTCTCTAAAAATGTAGAAAAAAGGAGTCTGTGCCCCGAGATCCGCCATAAAAGGTCCAAGCCATAACAAGTGAGAAGCTATACGGCTCAATTCTAACATAATTACCCTAATATAGCTGGCTCTTTGGGGTATTTGAATATTCTCCAAGAATTCTGGTGCATTTACCGTTATTGCTTCTGTAAACATAGTAGCTAAATAATCCCACCGTGTTACATAAGGCAAGTATTGTATAATAGTTCTGTTTTCCGCGATTTTTTCCATTCCTCTGTGTAAATACCCTAATATGGGTTCGCAATCAATAACATCTTCACCATCGAGAGTAACGATCAGTCGAAGAACACCATGCATTGATGGGTGTTGAGGGCCCATATTGACTATCATGAGATCCTTTCTTGTAAGCGGTAGACTCATATCCTTGTTCTTATTCTTTTTTCCATGAAAATGGATTATTCCATGAATTCCTCAAAACGAGGCTCATCAAAATGCAAAATCTAAGACTACTATAAGACTACTAATAAAATAAGAAAAAAATTCGAACGATTAAATTACTTCTCCCGAATATCCAACTGACTGATTAATTTCTTATAACGTACTCTATTTTTCTTTGCCAAATAAGCCAGCAAACGTTGACGTTTTCCCAAAAGTCTTCGTAGACCTCTTTCCGATGAAAAATCTTTTTTGTGTAATTCCAAATGTGAAGCAAGTCTCCGTATCTTATTGGTGAAACTGAATACTTGAAATTCAACAGAACCCCTGTTTTCTTGTTTTTCTTCTTTAACCATAAATCAAAAAATTTTTCTACCTCCTTTCTTTTTCATGTATTTTTCTGATCAGGAAAAATAAAAAATTATGTCAGTTATTTTGAAGTTATTCTAATCTCGTACACACAAAAATTTGCAATTATTCATCTACTGCTGGAATCTGGAATTTGGATTTATTTTATCGATGCAAATTGGATTTGGATAGAAGGGTACATTCTTTTATTTTAGATAGAAGAAACATTTCTTCTATCTAAAATAAAAGAATTTTGCTGATTTAT